AATTATATCTGTCCAATTTGACTTGATTTCACCGAATCCCCCGTTACTGCTCTCTCGAGCAGTTATAGGTAGGGATGACAGGATTTGAACCTGTGACATTTTGTACCCAAAACAAACGCGCTACCAAGCTGCGCTACATCCCTCCAATTAGTCTCCAGTGTCATTGTAGAGAATTCCTATCTTGTTTTCCACATCGTTTTTTCGTCTATCGATTCTAGATATATAGAATTGATCTGTCCATTTCGTCCTTTTGGTCTTATTTAACATATAATATGCATTAAGATTCATAAAAAATTGTTATCCATTTGAAAAATGGAACCGAATCTGTCGGAAAATTCAATGACTATTTTTGGGAAATACTCGAGACGAAAAGGACGTTTTTATCTTATCTTTTAAGAAAAATATGGAAATAGTTACGGGATCATTGGACATGTCAATTTGAATTCGAAATTCCGCGGACAATTCTAGTACAATTAAAAGTGGTCGTTAACTCCCTATGCATCTGATCATATATGTATTATCATTATGTATTACAATAAAATGAAGGGGGTTTTCAATGCGAGATTTAAAAACATATCTTTCCGTGGCACCGGTACTAAGTGCGCTATGGTTCGCGTCTTTAGCAGGTCTATTGATAGAGATTAATCGTTTTTTCCCGGATGCGTTGACATTCCCCTTTTTTTCATTCTAGTTAGTGACGTGGAAAGGAATAAAGAAGATTAGAACTACAATGAAATATCGGTCACTAATCAAGTCTCCCCCTCTATTTTTCTTTTCTCTATTTCTCTTTTCTCTATTTTTTCTGATTTTTAGAATAAGGGAGGAAAGAGAAAGAAGAAAAGTGGATTCAACGGCTGTGGGATTCGGATTCCAATTCGAATAATAGAATAATCGAGGAATGGAAGTAGACTATAAAATGTGGGTCTAGCGAAGAGTATTATACAAGATACTTAAACGAAATCGTGTACTGTGCTTTGAAATATCGTTTCGAAATCTTTGGATCTTATTTGAATATATTGATTGTAGCAAAATTTTTCATAATGTGAGTTCAAGTTAGCAACTTCTACTTTTTCTTTCTTCTTCATTTCGAATCGAAAGGAAAAGCGTTGAGTCAATAAAAAATCCAAAGGAGGTTCATGGCCAAGGGTAAGGATATCCGAATAACAGTTATTTTAGAATGTACTACTTGTGTTCGAAAGGTTGTTAATAAGGCATCAAAAGGCATTTCCAGATATATGACTCAAAAGAATCGGCACAATACGCCTAATCGATTGGAATTGAGAAAATTCTGTCCATATTGTTACAAACATACGATTCATGGGGAGATAACGAAATAGCTCGAACCGAGCACTTGCACCCTCCCCAGGAGGAGGAAAAATGCTATGCTAATTATCGCTAAGATAATTTGAATAGAAAGAAAATCCTATTGTTTTTATGTATTCTAATTCATTTTCTAGATCCAACCGAAATAGGATTTTCGGTTTAAAGAAATAAATGAAACAAACCATGGATAAATCCAAGCGACCTTTGCTTAAATCCAAGCGACCTTTGCTTAAATCCAAGCGACCTTTGCTTAAATCCAAGCGATCTTTTCGTAGGCGTTTGCCCCCAATCCAATCAGGGGATCGAATTGATTATAGAAACATGAGTTTAATTGGTCGATTTATTAGTGAGCAAGGAAAAATATTATCTAGACGAGTAAATAAATTGACCTTGAAACAACAACGATTAATGACTCTTGCTATAAAACAAGCTCGTATTTTATCTTCGTTACCTTTTATTACTAATGAGAAACAAGGTGAAAGAAACAAGTCGACCGCGCGAGTCCGAAAGAAATATAAGTCAGACAGAAAGAAATATAAGTCGACTGTGAGAGACACAAAGAAATAGAAGGCGACCGTGAGAGACAAAAAAAATAGGCTTACTCTTTTGTCACTTGAATGAAAATTCACACCCGAACTCAAACGCAGATTGATGCTTTGTGCAAAAATCCGACAATCCGGACCGGCTTTGCTTCTCGTTTCGTAAGACAAAAACAAATAAAAAATCGGATTCAGAAGTCAAACTCCAAATTGTTGATTGAAAGTGTTGAGTCCTATTTATTTCTTTTTTGATTCATTTTGACTCTACTTTCCCGGAGGTCATTCTCCGGGGAACTCCGTTTAAATTACTCCGGCAGATTCCTTCCAATTTACTTTTTTTATGATTTCATTGGAAATTAGATAAAGACAGTTTTTATTTGCTATAGCTATTTGCGCAAGTATTTTACGATTAAGAAGCAACTGTCTCTTGTATAGATCATGGATGAATTTACTATAGTTATAATATACCCACCCGTCACGAATTTCTGAATTGATTCGAGTGATCCACAAACGACGAAAATTTCTTTTTTGCCCATTCCTATCCCGATGAGACGAAGCCAAAGCTCTTATGTCTTGTTGAGTCTTTAAAAGACCTCCCCGAAAGCTTGATATAAATGAACGTGCTTTTCTTCTACGTCTCCGAGCTATATATCCCCGTCTAGTTCTGGTCATTGAATATGCATAAATCAAACTTTGTCGAATAACTAATTGATTTCCGTTCTTGCAGTTATTCTTTTTCCCCCTTCCTAGTCTATTAATAACCCAATGAGTTTTTCCAATGTATAAACTCAAAATTCCAACGGCTTTGGCTACGATAACCTTCCCGACCACGATTTTTTTTTTTTCGAGACCTTTGTTTTACCTCACAATTTGAAATTGGATTCTACTAGGTATTAAAAAGATAATAAGAAATATAAATTCTAAAGCAATAGTGGATTCCATCGTTTCTATGGTTACTTCTTAAACGGTGAGGTCTTCTCTATACACCGGAGCCTTTAACTTCATTTAATTAATGCTATTGGGAACTTGTATAGTTCACATTCTTTAGCTCTACCCATGAATTATCCAGTAACTAGGTCTTCACAACGAGATCTACCTATACAGTAACGGTATTTAATTATGAGGGTTAGCTGGATAGCTGACCTTGTTAGTCCGTTCTTGCAAGAGGGTGGCCTAATCTTTGAAATTGAAACCAAGAGTTCCTCCGCTTAATGGATAAGCATTTGCTACCAATGGAGAATTCTTAAATTGAGGTGATTGAATTTACACCAAGGGAAACCATAAATTTCCTACACAATGAAAGGCATATGATCCATTTTCGTTTTTTAGATAGTAAATAGAGTTCATTTTTTCGTTCCAGCCTATTCACCGGTACTGACCTTTGATACTGGAAACTTGTTCGCTTTCCTTTGTTCTAGCTCATGATCTGAACGAGTCGCACATACAACCTAGTACACGTTCCTCGACGTTGAGGGCATCTCTTAAGAGCGGGCGATTTTGTAACATTTCTGATTGGCTGTCTTGTCTTTCTAATAAGTTGTTTAATAGTTGGCATGTTGAATCATAGATATAGATATAATTGGATGGTTTAGATCCATCCTAACCGGATTATTTCGAGTCAACTCGGTCGGTAGCGGTAATCTAAAATTAGGGATTTGCGCGAAATACAGGCTAGTTTACGCCCTTCACGCTATTGAAGCCCTTCAATCCCTACAGAATCAACAATTCCATAAGCTTTGGCTTCTTCTGGTGACAGAAAAACATCTCTTTCCATGTCTTCGAAAACCATCCAGAAAGGTTTGTGCGATATTTGTACAAAAAAGTTTGTGATCTCTTCACGTAGTTTTAGCACCAAATCTGTGTCCGCGATTACCTCTTCCATGTAGCCTTTAATAAAAGTACTAGTAGGTTGGTGGATCATTACCCTGATGATATAACAAAATCAAAAGTTTTTCTATTGCACATGATGAAGGGAAGATAAAAGAAAGAGAAAAGAATAGCACGAAAAAAGATAGAATTGCACAACCGTACAGGCATCTTTCTATGCATTGCATACGGCTCTAGAATAAAATTGATCCTTACGCCCCCCCAACGAAAGAGAAAAATAGGATTGATTAGACCCCGCTCGGAAAATGATCAAATTACCACCCTTCCTTTTGTGGGAGTTAAAAACTACTATGATGGCTCCGTTGCTTTCTATATTTCTTTTTTGTCTATGATTAAGCAATCCCAAAGTTGCTTTTTATTTGATTAAATAACCTAAGGAAAAAAGAATTTTTTTTTTTCACTAGTTCAGAACATAAATATTATTAAGAGATCTGCCGTGTGAAAAAAAGTTTGTGACGCTGAACTGCATTGCCGATAGATAAGAACACATCGGAAATACCTTTTATCTCATACTACTCTCTCGATAAAAAATCTAATGCTTTGAAAAAAACTTTTGTATATCGAATTCAAAGTGCCATGCTATTATTACTTTTTTATTCATATTTCATATGGAGATTCATTTTTCATATGGCGAAGGCATAGTCGTCTTTTTTCTTTCAAATAAAACCTCATTGGCGCCAAGCGTTAGGGAATGCTATACGTTTAGTCTGTGAGCCTCCGGCCAGGACAAAAGCTGCCATTGAAGCGGCTACTCCCAGACAGAGTGTATGTACATCTGGTAGCACAAAATTTATCGCATTATGAACAGCTAGCCCATGCATTACTCCTCCACCCGTAGAGTTTATAAATAAAAATTGCTCTTGGGTACAATCGTCGATATTCAGAAATATCATAAGACCGACAATGTGATTTGCTGTCTCGGGACTAAGGTCTTTGAATAAAAAAAGTGCTCTTTCTCGATAAAGTCGGTCGATTAGGTTAAAATTGTATTCCGTAGGAACCGTACAGGCGCCGTTTGGCGCATACGGTTCAAAAAAATTTGCAAAAAAATCAATGTGTATATTCCAATCCCCTTTCGGATTTCAGAGCATGCTCTTTACTGACTCCTAATTTTTCTTCGATTTTTCAATAAAGATGAGTTTTGATTCCTTTCCTTAGAAAAAAGAATTCATTAACCGGATCGAATTCACTTTTCATTGATGTATTCTTTCATCGCGATCCAATCCAAATCACGATGTCATTTTCTTGTTCCAAACTGGGTCTCTTTTATCTTACTCTTTTTAGGTTTATACTCTACTCCGGGTAAAGATCTGCCCGCCTTCGATTTGCACATATAGGACAAATACTCCCCTTACCACTTCTTTTTTCTCAATCCGTACAGTCCGGCAAATATTTGAGGTCTTTATACATATTACTCGATTGATTAAGAGAACAGTTTAAAATCACTTCTATTTCCAAAGAAGATTTCTTTAGAATAGAGGAATCCCTTTATAAGGAGTAATGGTAGATATATTACCAATTGGTTTTTTTAAACGAAGTCTGGATATTTCAATTTATTAGTCCAACCGAGCCAGCCATAAATTATTTGAATTGATAATAGTAATTTGAATCCCCTTAAAAAAAGGATCTAATTGCACTTCACGCTCCAAATTTTTGATGATCCAATTCATCTTTTTTGGGCGAAATAGAGGATCTCTTGATCGGGAAGAGAAGGGGGAAAGCCCATATGACCCAATAGATCTGCCAAGTCGCACTATAAGTCAACCCAAGTTGCTTCCTCGTCTTCTTCTTCGTCGTCAGAAATATCATAAGGTATTTTTGGCACACCAACGGGCATTAAATGAAAGAAAAAATAAAAAAAATACTAGACTTTAGATGTGAAAACGTAAGAAGGGTTTTATTGTTTTTATAATATTGTTCTTTATCAAAAATGCATAAAGAAAGACAGAATGAATAAGATCAATTCTTAGAACTAGGCCCCTGTAATCATGAACAAGGATGGTCACATTCGTTTATAGAAAAGGCATCAAGCGGCCCATTGCGTATTGGTACTTATCGAGTATAGAATAAATCTGCTTCTCTTTTTTCCTACGAACGGAATTGTTCCATTATTGCTAATAGAATCAAACAAATTATGAACCCTTGCTCTGAACTAATCGCCCTCTCCTCGGGGGACGTAACATCGACAGAGTATAGTCGTGTCCAATGCAATAAAGTTGCGTAGTGTCTTTTTTCTTTGATAAAGGGGTATTTTCATGGGTTTGCCTTGGTATCGTGTTCATACTATCGTATTGAATGATCCCGGCCGGTTGCTTGCTGTTCATATAATGCATACAGCTCTGGTTGCTGGGTGGGCCGGTTCGATGGCTCTGTATGAATTAGCAGTTTTTGATCCTTCTGACCCCGTTCTGGATCCAATGTGGAGACAGGGTATGTTTGTCATACCCTTCATGACGCGTTTAGGAATAATCAATTCATGGGGTGGCTGGGGTATCACAGGAGGGACTATAACATCTCCGGGTATTTGGAGTTACGAAGGTGTCGCCGGAGCGCATATTGTGTTTTCGGGCTTGTGCTTTTTAGCAGCTATCTGGCATTGGGTGTATTGGGATCTAGAAATATTTACTGATGAACGTACAGGAAAACCTTCGTTGGATTTGCCCAAGATCTTTGGAATTCATTTATTTCTCGCGGGGGTGGCTTGCTTTGGTTTTGGGGCATTTCATGTAACAGGCTTGTATGGTCCGGGAATATGGGTGTCCGATCCTTATGGACTAACTGGAAAAGTACAACCGGTAAATCCAGCGTGGGGCGTGGAAGGTTTCGATCCTTTTGTTCCGGGAGGAATAGCCTCTCATCATATTGCGGCTGGGACATTGGGCATATTAGCAGGCCTATTCCATCTTAGCGTTCGACCACCCCAACGTCTATACAAGGGATTGCGCATGGGTAATATCGAAACTGTCCTTTCCAGTAGTATCGCTGCTGTCTTTTTTGCAGCTTTTGTTGTTGCCGGAACTATGTGGTATGGTTCAGCAACTACCCCGATCGAATTGTTTGGACCGACTCGTTATCAATGGGATCAGGGGTACTTCCAACAAGAGATATATCGACGAATTAGTGCGGGGTTAGCCGAAAATCAAAGTTTATCAGAAGCTTGGTCTAAAATTCCTGAAAAATTAGCCTTTTATGATTACATCGGCAATAATCCGGCAAAAGGGGGATTATTCAGGGCGGGTTCAATGGATAACGGGGATGGAATAGCGGTTGGATGGTTAGGACATCCTATCTTTAGAGATAAAGAAGGTCGTGAACTTTTTGTACGTCGTATGCCCACTTTTTTTGAAACATTTCCGGTCGTTTTGGTAGATGGAGCCGGGATTGTTCGAGCGGATGTTCCTTTTCGAAGAGCCGAATCGAAGTATAGTGTCGAACAAGTCGGTGTAACTGTTGAGTTCTACGGTGGCGAACTCAATGGAGTCAGTTATAATGACCCTGCGACTGTGAAAAAATATGCTAGACGCGCTCAATTGGGTGAAATTTTTGAATTAGATCGTGCTACTTTGAAATCCGACGGTGTTTTTCGTAGCAGTCCAAGGGGTTGGTTTACTTTTGGACATGCTTCATTTGCTTTGCTCTTCTTCTTCGGACACATTTGGCATGGTGCTAGAACCCTGTTCAGAGATGTTTTTGCTGGGATTGACCCCGATTTGGATGCTCAAGTAGAATTTGGAGCCTTCCAAAAACTTGG